AACTTGCCTGATTCATTGTACATTGAACAATAACCTTCAAGATTATCAATAATAATGACAATTCCATCGCTTAATGGTTGATTATTAGAAATCCAAGTTAACCAAACTTTATTTTGATTCTTTAGAATATTTATCAATGGATATTCAATAATTTCATTGTCTACATTTTGAAATCGTAATCCAATTAAGTTCCAATCAGTTTGATAATAATAAATATCTTTGTAAATTAATGGATAATTTACAGAAATTGTTTTCCTATCTATTTCATTCCCTTGATTATCTAATATTGAAACGTCTGAATAAAATTGTGAAATTGTTTTCTTTTTTGTGTAAGTAATCCAAAAATCATTAATTCTTGCTGACATTCTTGGAACAATTGTTAATTGACCATTATTTAAAATATTTTGAATATGAAAACTATCTGTTTTTGGAACAATTTCTTGAGCTTTAAAACCAAATAATGAACCGATAATTGTTCCGAGTAATATTAAAATCATACTAAAATGTACAATTATTGGAGCAATTCGACCTATTAACCCTTTGTAACAATAAACAATATTTTTTTGCTGAAAGATTGAATATTGGGTTTTTTTAATACGGGATACAATTTTATTAAAAGATAAATTATTTAATATGGTTGAAATTTTTAACCTATAGAATTGTAGGGTTGTTCGAAAGAATTGACAACGTCTGGCAATTTTTAAGGATGGAAACTGTTGTAAAAAGGTACATGATATTAAACTTATCCCAAATAAACAAATAAGTGTAAGGAACCACCAAGTTTGATAAACATGATCTAACCCCAATACAAGAATGCGATCCCATGATAAAAATCCAAAAACTTGATTTGTTAAAGGATAATTAAGTTTATAAGTTTCGATCGGTTGATCTTGTTCAATTACTGTTCCAATAATACTACAGAAACTGATTAACAATAAAATAAAAATTGCAAATCTTAAATCTGCAAGTAATCGAAAAAATTTTTGTTTCATCAAATATATTAGTTTAAATCTATATGTTTCGAAGAAGCTAAACGGATTCGACCTGATGATGCCCATTTTTGTAATTTTAACATTTGATTACTTTCTAAATGAGCTAATGGAATTAATTCTTTTAGAGCAAGACAAATATCATCGGTTGTGAATTCCCGTTTTTCATAAAATGCATGATACATGCCTTCAATAATACTTTGTCGAATTTCTGCACCTGAAAATGATTCCGATAATTGTGCTAATTTCGAATAGTCAAATAATTTCCAACTCTTTGGTCTAAACTCTTGAAGATGAATTTTAAAAATTTCTTCTCTTTCCTCTTTTTTTGGTAAATCTAAGAAAAAGATTTCATCGAATCTTCCTTTGCGAATAATTTCTAATGGTAATAAATCAATATTATTGGCTGTTGCAATCACAAAAACTGGTTTTGTTTTTTCTGATAACCAACTTATAAAAGTTCCTAAAACTCTGTTGCTTGTTCCACTATCACCTTTACTTTCAGTATTGCTAAAGGCCTTGTCAATTTCATCAATCCATAGAATACAAGGTGAAATAGTTTCGGCTACACTAATCATTTGACGAAGACGAAATTCGGATTCACCAACAATTCCACCAAATAATTTACCAACATCTAATTTTAATAATGGTAATTGCCAATCATTAGCAATAGCTTTTGCAGTTAAAGATTTTCCTGTTCCTTGAATTCCAATTAATAACAATCCACGTGGTGTAGGTAATCCATAATTAGAAGCTTGAATGCTAAATGCTGTTTTTCGTTTCTTTAACCAATCTTTTAAATTATCTAACCCACCAAGATTTGTAATTTTTTCAGATACTGAGGAATATTCAAGAATTTCAGTTTGACTTATAATTTGTTTTTTTTCGCTAAGTAACACTGAAATACTATCATTATCAACTGTTTTATAAGTTGCAATAATTTTCGATAATACGCGTCTTATTCTTTCTAATGATAAACCTTGACAAGCTCGAGTCAGATTTTCAAATAATTGTGGTTCAATTTTAATATTTAAAGAATTTATTAATCGGTTTAACTCTTGAGCAATTTCATCTTCTAAAGGAAGTTGAAATTGTAAGACTGTTATTAAATCTTGTAATTCCTTTGGAATAGTTAAGTCCGAACCGATAATAATTATTGTTTTTGGTTGTAATTTTAAAATTCGACTAATATTTCGTAACTTTCTTGAGATTGAAAGATCCGTTAAAAATCGATTAAAATCTTTTAGTAAAAATAATGCTGGCGTCTCAGAATTTAATCTTTCTACAAGTTCAAGAGCTTGTAAAGGATTTCTTTTGGCAAATCCTTCATTATTTGGATTATTTCTATAACCATCAACAAAATCCCAGCTATAAATACTTCTGTTTAAATTTGTTTTTACATTCTTTCGAATTACGTATTCTACACGATCTTCTTCAATGGTATGAATATAAATTATTGGATAGCGAGCTTTTAAAAAAAGAGCTAATTCATCATTAAATTTCATAAAACACTTATTCAAAAAGTCAGTTTGCTAAATTAGTATTATATTAATTTTAAATAAAAAATTATTGATTATTAGAGGAATTAAAAATAAATAACTCTAATAATTAAAAATTTATCGACGAATAGCTAAATTTTTTCGACCTTTTTTACGTCGATTCTGTAAGGTTTTTCGACCTTGTGGAGTTGCCATTCGTGCTCGAAACCCTGAGACTTTTAAGATTGAGTAGCGACTTTTATTAGAAAGTGTATGTTTTGTCATAATTCTTAACTGAAAATTAATTTCTTTTTATAATATTGAAGATCTTAGTAAATCGTAAATCACTAAATGTCGTAAGACCTCTTCACGAGTTTCAAACATATCGAAGGCATCTTGTTTATATTCATATAATGGATTTCTTTGGCCATAACCACGCCACCCTACAGCTTCTCGTAGTAATGTCATTTTTTGTAAATGGTCACGCCAAATTCGATCAGTATTGATTAAAATAATGCTTCGTTCTAAATTTTCTATTATCCCATCTCCGTAGACTGATAATTCTGTTATTTTTGATTGATATGTTAACCAAAATTCATGAAATAAATAAATTTTTAATTCATATAGATCAAATTCATCTAGAAAAGAATTCGAATCTTTCACATAATAATTTAATCCTAAGTTTTTTCCAAATAAATTTTCAACTAATGAGATTGTTTTTTGATTAGAAGATTTTTCCTTTTTTAACTCTAGGAATATATCTGTAATAATTTGCTCACCATATGCAAATATATTTTTTTGAACTGATGCACTTTCTAAAATTTGTCTTCTTTCATGATAAACAATATTTCTTTGTTTATTTAAAATATCGTCATAATCAAACAAATTTTTTCGTTGTTGATATGCTCTTTCTTCAACACGTTCTTGGGCTGAATCTAAACTTTTTGTTATAAAGTCAGATTCTAATGGTGAATCATCAGTTATTTGGGTTTGCATGAAATTTTGAATTTTTGGTCCTCCAAAAAGACGTAACAGATTATCGTCCAAACTTAAAAAAAATCTTGAAGTACCAGGATCACCTTGTCTTCCACAACGTCCACGTAATTGATTATCTACACGTCTAGAATCATTTCTCTCTGTTCCAATTATGTATAATCCACCCAAATTTTTAACAATTTTATTTTCTTGTTCCTGATGGTTTTTATTATATGAAACTAACTCATTAATCAAAAATCTAATGGAACATTGATAAGAAATGCTTGGAATTGAAATCCGATCATTTTCTCTTAAAATTCGCAGAATATCAATATCTGATAATTTTAAAAATTTTTGATCATGTAATAAAGAGAATAAAACACTTAAAAATTTTTGTGAACTTCCTTGAAATTGATTTATCAGTGGAGATTGGAGAATATTAACTTGTTTCGAAAGTATATAATTTTTTGATAGCGTCAAAATATCATATAATTCTTTTTGAATTTTGAAATTAATATTTCCACCTAAAATAATATCAGTTCCTCGCCCAGCCATATTTGTAGCAATTGTAATACTATTTTTTTTTCCAGCTTGGGCAACAATTTCTGATTCTCGTCGAACATTCTCTGGTTTAGCATTTAAAATTTGATAAGATAATTGATATTCACTTAATAATTCTGCTACCATTTCTGATTTTTCAACAGTTGTGGTACCAATTAAAATAGGCTGACCAGTTGAAGAAATTTTATTACATGCTTGAGCAATTGCATTCCATTTTGAAAATTGATCTTTATAAATAAGGTCTGGTAAATCTTTTCGCTGATTGAAACGCGCTGTTGGAATTTGTTCTACTGATAAATTGTAGATTTTTTCAAATTCTATCTCAGCGGTTTTTCCAGTTCCAGTCATTCCAGATAATTTTGGATAAATTAAGAAAAAATTTTGATATGTTATCGCTGCTACTGTTTCAGTTTTTTGACGAATTGGTAATTTTTCTTTTGCTTCAATTGCTTGATGTAATCCATCACCCCATCGACGATCTGGCATAATTCTGCCTGTAAATTCATCAACAATAATTATTCGATTATTTTGAACAATATAATGAACATTATTAAAAAACAAAGCATTAGCTTTTAATGCGTTAATTATATATGGTATCCAGGGATCAGAAGGATCATATAAATCTTGAATGCTTAAAATTTTTTCAATTTGTTTACTACCCGCTTCTGTTAAAATAACATTTTTATTTTTTTCATCAACTTTGTAATGCGTATTCAGTTCTAAATAATCAATAATCTCGGATGCGACAATGTATTTTTCAATTGGAGTTTGAATATTATTTGAAATAATTAATGGCGTTTGAGCTTCATCAATTAAAATTGAATCAACTTCGTCAATGATACAATAATTAAAAGGACGTAAAACAACATCTGTTAGATTTAATGCCATATTATCACGAAGAAAATCAAATGCTAATTCATAATTTGTTACGTATGTTATATCTGCATTATAATTTTCTCTTCTCTCTAGAGTTGACATACCATCTTGAATTAATCCTGTATCTAAGCCTAGAAATCTATAAATTTGTCCCATTGAGACTTGATCTCTATTTGCTAAATAATCATTTACAGTTACTATATGAACGCCTTTTTTTGTTACTGCATTTAAAAAAGCTGGTAAAGTTGCTACAAGTGTTTTCCCTTCTCCAGTTTTCATTTCAGCAATCTTTGCATTATTTAAAACAAGTCCACCAATTAATTGCACATCAAAATGACGTAGACCTAATGTACGTAAACTTGCTTCTCTTGTTAAGGCAAATGAGTCAGCAATTAACAAATTTAAATTTTGATTTTCTTCATATTGTTTTCGTAATTTAAAGCTTTTAGCCCTTAATTCACTATCACTTAATGTTTTTAAATCGTTTTCTAAAATGTTAATTTGATTAATTAAGGTTTGATATTTAGTTACGATTGAATTGTTATGAAATAAGTTTCTTAGCATTCTAAAATTAATTAAATACTTTTTAAACAATAATATTTATACGTTTCTGCTTTCCATCTTTAAAATCAAATTTAACAGTTCCATCTGTTAATGCAAATAAAGTAAAATCTTTCCCACAGCCTACATTAGAACCAGGCTTAAATTTCATTCCTCGTTGACGAATTAAAATATTTCCAGCTCTAACTGTTTCTCCACCAAATTTTTTTACACCTAAACGTTGCGCATTTGAATCGCGACCATTTTTTGTACTACCTGCACCTTTTTTATGTGCCATAATTTTTAACTCCTAGTTTTAACTAATAATAATATCTTCAATAAGAACTCTTGTTAATTCTTGTCTATGACCTTGTTTTTTTCGAGTTTTCTTTTTTGGTCGCATTTTGTAAACAATCGTTTTTTTACCTCTTAAGTGTTCTAAAATTTTTCCTTTAATTTTTACACTTTCTAAATATGGTTTACCTATTAAAAGCTTGCCATCATTATTTAATAATAAAACTCGATTTAAGGTAATCTGTTTTCCTAATTCTGTTGGAATTCGATTAAAATCATAGTATTTACCTGTTTCGATCCAAAATTGCCTTCCACTTATTTCGACAATTGCATATTTCATAAGTTAAGTTAATTCATTTTTATTTGATTCTATAATTTCTATAATACTAAAAAAAATTTTAAGTCGTCAACTTTTTTAGAACTATGTTTTTAATTTTAAATACCATTTTTTAATGTAAAAAGTTCCTTATAAAAAAATTCAAAAGCTTTTGATTTATAAGACTCGGGATTACTAATTATTGATAATGTTCTAGTTATTTTAATATTTTCAATTGTCAATATTTCAATTGTTTTAAGTTCAATCTCTTTTTCAATTGCTGATGAAGATACAAATGCAGCACCTAAACCTAAACTAACAGCAGTTTTAATACCTTCAATAGAATTAAGTTGCATAATAATTTTGAATTGGTTCGTTTCAATTTGATTCTGAATTAAAATATTATCAATAAATTTTCGTATGGTAGAATTTGAGTTTAATGTTATAAAATTTAGATGATATAAATCATCTTTATTAATTTTTTTTTTTTTTGCAAAAGGATGAGATTTGGATATTATTAAACTAAGCTCATCTTCAACAAAGTGTTCAACGGTTAAATTTTTTTTTAATTCATCTGGAATTTCACCACCAACAACTGCAATATCAATTTCACGATTTATAACATTTTTTGCGATTATTCGTGTTGAATTAACTTGAACTTTCAAATCAATTTGATGGTGATTTTGAGCAAAAAGAGCTAAGACTCTTGGCATTAAATAAGTTCCGATTGTTTGACTTGCTCCAACTGTTAAATTCCCTCGATCACCATTTTTTAAATCTATTAATGCTCGACAGCTTTCTTCACATAATGCTAGTATTCGTTCAGAGTATTGTAAAAAAACTTTTCCGTTTTCTGTTAATGATATTCTATTACTTTCCCGGTTTATTAGCAAAATATCAAGATTTTTTTCTAACGTTTTGATTTGCTTGCTTAATGAAGGTTGCGATACATACAATACTTCTGCCGCTTTCGTAAAATTCTTTTCTGTAGCAATGGCTTTGAAAATCCGTAACTGCTGTAAAGTAAAAGGAAGCATGATTCTTTTTTTTAATTCTCTATAAGTTCTATATAAGTCATATTATTAAAAACTTTTTCATAAAAATCATAAACTACGGATGGAGAGACTCGAACTCTCAAAACAAAAGTTACTAGGACCTAAATCTAGCGCGTCTACCAATTTCGCCACATCCGTTGTATGTTGTATAGTTTTAGAATATTTTTGTTGTTTGGTAAATAAATCTTTAAATAAAATTTAAAGATTTATTCATCAATGTCTACACTGTAGATAAAACTTGTAGTTTTACCTCGTAAGATAGATTTAGCTAACGATAAAGATTTTTGAGCTGCTTGATATCCTTTTCTTTTCCAATTTGCTTTACGAGCATTTTTCTTCGATTTCGATGTTCGTTTTTTAGGTACAGCCATGATTTTAATATATAACTATGATTTTGTAATTATCCTATCTCATATTAGCTTAAAAGTCAAATTATGAGGGAGTTTTTCTATCATGGCTTTGGAGAAGTAACTTTATCGTGATAAACGCTGAATTTGTTGAATAGCTAAACGACCTATATTATATAACGCCCATGATGCTGCAACTAAAATTGGTACAGCAACTACTAGTAAACGAGTATCCATAAATGATAGTCCTTTCTAAAGAATTAAATACATATTATTGTATATTAAGATTATATATGAAATTTCAAATATTTCTTAGAAATGTCGAGTCTCAATTCAAATTAATTATTTATTTCTTTCATCAAAAACTTTGGCATTGAACTATCTTTCCAAGAGGTCCCCCTCTAAGTATTGTCGTCGATTTATAACGTTTCACAACTGAGTTCGAAATGGATCAGTGTGGTTCCGTTTATTACACTAGAAACACCAAAGCAAAAGTAGTTACGATAAATTAGAATTTATCGTAACTTACGAATTTTTAAATTTCTTTCCTTTCAAAACGAAAAGAAAGAAATTTAAAAAATTAAAATTCAAGTCTTCGGTCTGTTAGGACATCTCAGCTCATATATTACTATATTTATACTTAATGCCTATCAAACGGTTAGTCTTACCGTGACCTTATTCACTTACGTGATGAGAATACTCATCTTGAGGTGGGCTTCCCACTTAGATGCTTTCAGCGGTTATCCTCTCCATACATAGCTACCCAGCGTTTACCGTTGGCACGATAACTGGTACACTAGAGGTATGTCCTTCTCGGTCCTCTCGTACTAAAGAAGGCTCCTCTCAATATTCTAACGCCTACACCGGATATGGACCGAACTGTCTCACGACGTTCTGAACCCAGCTCGCGTACCGCTTTCATGGGCGAACAGCCCAACCCTTGGGACGTACTACCGCCCCAGGATGCGATGAGCCGACATCGAGGTGCCAAACCTCCCCGTCGATGTGAACTCTTGGGGGAGATCAGCCTGTTATCCCTAGAGTAACTTTTATCCGTTGAGTGACGGCCTTTCCACTCAGCACCGTCAGATCACTAAGACCGACTTTCGTCCCTGCTCGACTTGTAGGTCTCACAGTCAAGCTTCCTTTTGCCTTTACACTCTAGATACGATTTCTACCCGTTCAGAGGAAACCTTTGTGCGCCTCCGTTACCGTTTAGGAGGCGACCGCCCCAGTCAAACTGCCCGCCTGAAACTGTTCTTTGACCAGATAATGATACAAAGTTAGAAACCTAACATTACAAGAGTGGTATCTCACTGATGGCTCCAATACTCCCGCAAGAATATTCTCAACGCCTCCCACCTATACTGCGCAAATAAAGTCCAGTTTCAATTTCAAGTTACAGTAAAGCTTCATAGGGTCTTTCTGTCCAGGTGCAGGTAGTCCGCATCTTCACAGACAAGTCTATTTCACCGAGCCTCTCTCCGAGACAGTATCCAAATCATTACGCCTTTCGTGCGGGTCGGAACTTACCCGACAAGGAATTTCGCTACCTTAGGACCGTTATAGTTACGGCCGCCGTTCACCAGGGCTTCAGTCATCAGCTTCGCGAATGCTAACCAACTTCTTTAACCTTCTGGCACTGGGCAGGCGTCAGCCCCCATACATCGTCTTACGACTTCGCGGAGACCTGTGTTTTTGGTAAACAGTTGCTTGGATCTTGTTATTGCAACCTTATTAAATAAGGCACTCCTTCTCCCGAAGTTACGGAGTCAATTTGCCGAGTTCCTTAGAGAGAGTTATCTCGCGCCCCTTAGTATACTCTACCTACCCACCTGTGTCGGTTATGGTACAGGCATTATTTGTTTATGACATTGCGAGCTTTTCTTGGAAGTCTGACATACACTGCTTCGACGCCGTAGCATCTCGTACTCACGCCTCAACTCAAAACGTTTTCTCCGTTTCTCTTCATCTTGAACGTTTAAACCGGTAACCAATATCCGGCCAGTTTAGCCTTCTCCGTCCCTCGATATCAACAAATAATGGTACGGGAATATTAACCCGTTGTCCATCGACTACGCTTCTCAGCCTCGCCTTAGGCCCTGACTTACCCTCCGCGGACGAGCCTTCCGGAGGAAACCTTGGGTTTTCGGGGTATAGGATTCTCACCTATATTTTCGTTACTCAAGCCGACATTCTCACTTCTGCTTCGTCCATACCCGCTTACGCTAATACTTCAATCTACAACAGAACGCTCCCCTACCAATATATTAAATATTATATATATTGCACAGTTTCGGCAAATTACTTAGTCCCGTACATTTTCGGCGCAGGTTTACTCGATCAGTGAGCTATTACGCACTCTTTAAAGGATTGCTGCTTCTAAGCAAACCTCCTGATTGTTTCTGCACTCCCACCTCCTTTATCACTTAGTAATTATTTAGGGGCCTTAACTGGTGCTCTGGGCTGTTTCCCTCTTGACAATGGAGCTTATCCCCCACAGTCTCACTGATAAACTGTACATTTAGTATTCTTAGTTTGCAACGATTTGGTACCGAATTACCAGCCCGCATACGTAACAGTGCTTTACCCCTAAATTATAACATTTATCGCTGCGCCTAAACACATTTCGGGGAGAACCAGCTAGCTCCGAATTCGATTGGCATTTCACCCCTAACCACAGTTCATCCGCTGATTTTTCAACATCAGTCGGTTCGGTCCTCCACTTAGTATTACCTAAGCTTCAACCTGACCATGGTTAGATCATCCGGGTTCGGGTCTATAAATAGTGACATATGCCCTATTCAGGCTCGCTTTCACTATGGCTCCAGCATTCTCTGCCTTAACCTGCCACTACCTATAAGTCGCCGGCTCATTCTTCAACAGGCACGCAGTCAGACGTTTTAGTCGTCCTCCTACTGATTGTAAGTTTATGGTTTCATGTTCTTTTCACTCCCCTCCCGGGGTTCTTTTCACCTTTCCCTCACGGTACTATTTCACTATCGGTCATTCAGGAATATTTAGCCTTACGAGGTGGTCCTCGCAGATTCACACGGAATTTCACGTGCTCCATGCTACTTGGGATTCAATTTGATTGTTTCAATTTTCGACTACGAGACTATCACTCTCTTTGATTCAGCATTCCAACTGGATTCGTCTAATTGTCACATTTAATCATTCATAATTGTCCCGCTACCCTTAAAATTAAGTTTAGGCTGTTCCCAGTTCGCTCGCCGCTACTAAGGGAATCGTTTTTACTTTCTTTTCCTCTAGGTACTAAGATGTTTCAATTCCCTAGGTTCGCTCTTTCTTATTTATGAATTCAATAAGTAGTATTTAAGTTTCCTTATTCGGACACCTCCGGATCATAGCTTGTTTCCAGCTCCCCGAAGCGTTTCGTCGGTAACCACGTCCTTCATCGCTTCTGAATGCCAAGGTATCCCCCATAAACTCTTAGGTCCTTGAATTTAAGACTTTTTTATCTTCTTGGTTTTCCAAGAATGTGGAGGTAAGCGGATTCGAACCGCTGACAGCCGCCTTGCAAGGGCGGTGCTCTACCAACTGAGCTATACCCCCGTTGGGCCATTCTGGATTTGAACCAGAGACCTCGCCCTTATCAGGGGCGCGCTCTAACCAACTGAGCTAATAGCCCGCTTCATTTTTGTTTAAAAATTTGAATCGACCAAAACTATGAAATTTTGTTTCATTCTAAAAGGAGGTGATCCAACCGCACCTTCCAGTACGGTTACCTTGTTACGACTTCACCCCAGTCACTAATTCTACCTTAGGCATCCTTCTCCAAAACGGTTAAAGTAACGACTTTGGGCATAACCAGCTTCCATGGTGTGACGGGCGGTGTGTACAAGGCCCGGGAACGAATTCACCGCTGTGTAGCTGACCAGCGATTACTAGCGATTCCAACTTCATGCAGGCGAGTTGCAGCCTGCAATCCGAACTTAGAGCGAGTTTATAGATTAGCTAGTCTTCGCAGATTTGCATCTCATTGTCTCGCCCATTGTAGCACGTGTGTAGCCCAGGGTGTAAGGGGCATGCTGACTTGACGTCATCCCCGCCTTCCTCCGGTTTATAACCGGCAGTCTTTTTAGAGTTCCAAAAGGCAACTAAAAATAAGGGTTGCGCTCGTTGCGGGACTTAACCCAACATCTCACGACACGAGCTGACGACAGCCATGCACCACCTGTGTATACGTTCCAAACGGCACTTTCTTCTTTCAAAGAAATTCGTATCATGTCAAACCCTGGTAAGGTTCTTCGCGTTGCATCGAATTAAACCACATGCTCCACCGCTTGTGCGGGCCCCCGTCAATTCCTTTGAGTTTCACTCTTGCGAGCATACTTCCCAGGCGGGATACTTAACGCGTTAGCTTTAATACTGCACAGGTCGATCTGTTCAACATCTAGTATCCATTGTTTACAGCTAGGACTACTGGGGTATCTAATCCCATTTGCTACCCTAGCTTTCGTCTCTGAGTGTTAGTAATAGCCCAGTAAAGTGCCTTCGCCATCGGTGTTCTTTCCAATCTCTACGCATTTCACCGCTCCACTGGAAATTCCCTTTACCCCTACTATACTCTAGTCGAATAGTTTCGACTGCGATTTTGAGGTTGAGCCTCAAGATTTAACAGTTGACTTATTTGACCACCTACAGACGCTTTACGCCCAGTGATTCCGGATAACACTTGCATCCTCCGTCTTACCGCGGCTGCTGGCACGGAGTTAGCCGATGCTTATTCTTCAGGTACACGTCATTTTGTTCCTCCCTGAAAAAAGAGGTTTACAACCCATAGGCCGTCATCCCTCACGCGGTATTGCTCCGTCAGGCTTTCGCCCATTGCGGAAAATTCCCTACTGCTGCCTCCCGTAGGAGTCTGGACCGTGTCTCAGTTCCAGTGTGTCTGATCGTCCTCTCAAACCAGATACTGATCGTCGCCTTGGTAAGCCATTACCTTACCAACAAGCTAATCAGCCGCAAGCTTCTCTTTAGGCGGAAAAATCCATTTCACTCAAAAGCATATGGGGTATTAGCAACCGTTTCCAGTTGTTATCCCCCTCCTAAAGGCAAATTCTTACGTGTTACTCACCCGTCCGCCACTTGAGTTAAAAACTCTCGTACGACTTGCATGTATAAAGCATACCGCCAGCGTTCATCCTGAGCCAGGATCAAACTCTCTTAAAATTTCCATAAATTTGTTTACTTCGTAACTTTTTTGAAAAAGTTTATCTATAAAGTTAAACAATAGGCTACTAACTCTACACAATAAGAACTAGTTATCTTAGAATTGATTAAATAAACTTAAAAAAATAACTAGTATTAATATAAATAAAATCTGATTAAAAATCACATTCTAAAAATTTAAAACTAGGTGACTCAAGAAACTTAAAATAATTTGATCATATCAGCGAAAACAAAAGTATCAAAGTTTTCGGATAAAGAAATTATAGAACTAACAAATATCTGAATCTGAGAGATAGTCTCATTTGATAAAATTTCTGTTGGTATATCATTTGTTAGATGATTATTTTGAGTTATTAAAGAATCATGAATTTGAGTCAATTCTGTTTTCAAATTTTGTCGATTTAATTCTTGTATTATTTTATCAGGTAAAAATTGAATATCTAAATCTTTATAAGCTGTTTGCATATAATTCAGAATATCAGGTCTTTCAGTATACCAAAATTCTCTTATATCATTTGGAATAGGATAACGATACCATAAAATTGGTAAGTAATGAAAAACTAGAACATCTTTTAATTGTTGATTAATTAACAGTTTTGTTTGTTCCCCTTCACTTGGAAGAAATGGCATAGTAAATACTAAATGATTCAAACTATCCGCTATTACTCCAATTATACCTAGAAAGACACTTCCTGTAATATTAACTCCAAGTATTGCTGGTACAATACCTTGTAAAACATCTTCTGTCCAATCTACTGCGGCAGCAAGATAACACCATGGAAATGTATATGGATTTATATAAATATACCAAGACAAAGCTATTCGTAATATTACAATTTGTGAATAAATCATAAGACCGACAAATAAAACTTCTCGAATAGTTTCTAAAAGTGTTATATCTAAACAAAGATTAAGCCGCACTTGAACAAATTCTGATACCCAATCAGGTAAAAAATAAATATTTTTATAATTTTCAATATAGAAATTATAGAATCCTTCTTCCTTACTTTCATAGATATATTTTGGAACTGCGTCAATTTTAGGAGCTGGTCCAAATATCATTTCAAACCACGTTTCTGGTCTTTGAACAGGAGGCCAAAAAGTTCGATGGTTTGGAAGATTATCAAGAAATTGGGATCTAGCGTACAATTCACTAGGAACATCATAAATAGTTGGCATTCCAGGATTTTCCGGATATCCAAAGAATTTAGCTATTTGTTTAAAAAAATTGCCTACCATCTCATAAAAAGAAGTTTGAACCGGAATAAATTTTTCATCTAAACTCATTAGTGATTTTGAATTAGTATCAAGTTAATAAATAATTGAATTGAAAACTATAATAGAATTCTAATCAGGTAACAACTATAATTTACAATTTTATACTATAAAAAATAAATTGAATTCTATCAATAGTTTTTAAAATTTTTTTTTAAGTATTAAAAAACCATTCTTTTTGTGAATAAAAATACATTATTTGTTTTAAACAAATAAAAACTATTCGGGATAGTAGGATTTGAACCTACGACACCCTGCTCCCAAAGCAGGTGCTCTACCAAGCTGAGCTATATCCCGGATTTAATTATTTAATTTCTAATCTAGATACTTAACTATATGCTTTATTTTACTAAATTTTTATTAATTAGACAAGAGTTATTGAAAATTTCTTAAAATTTTTGAATCCTAAGTTTTAGTAATTAAATCAACAAATTGATTTTCAAAGAAATTTGTTGATTTAATTAATTTTAAAGACTTTTTTTTCTTTGATATAATCAATAACATCTTGAATTGTTAAAACTTTCCCTTCTTTAATAATTTTATCAATATCATCTTGACTTATTTCAATATCAAAAGCTTGTTCAAATTCCGTCAATAATTCAAGCATCTCTAGCGAATCAGTTCCAAGTTCTAATTCAAATTTTGTTTCAGGCTCTATTTGATCATAGTGAAAACTAAATTTTTCATGTAAAATTGTTCGAATTTCATTAAAAATCTTGTTCATTTTGGAAAATTTATGAATATCAATATTAAAAATAGGTTTCTAGTAAATTCCAAAAAATCAAATTGAAACCAATATTAAAGTTTTGATTCATTTATATTATCTATGCTTTTTTCATATATTTTTATTTAACATTGAATTTTAATACCTTTAACAGATATATGTTTTCAAATAATAACTATAGTTTCTAAGTATTAAGAAAATACTTAGAAACTATAGTTATTATTTTTTTTATTTCTGATAAATTTAGATATATAGAAATATACTTTCTGTTCTTTTTATTAATACATATTATATTTTATATGATCTAATAAAATTTAGTCTTTACTCCATCTTCCTTCAATATAATCTAAAGCATCTTGAACAGTTGCAATTTGACTAGCAGCTTGATCTTCAATTTCCATTTCAAATTCTTCTTCAATTGCCATTACTAATTCAACAACATCTAATGAATCAGCACCTAATTCTTTTCCAAAGTCTGCTTCTGGTCTAACTTTACTTGCATCAATTCCTAATTGTTTCGCTACAATATTTTGTAATCTTGTTAGATTATCTTCCATTTAAAATTCTCCTTTTATAAATATAAATTATAATAATCAATAAACATTCACACAAATATAATTATACTATAAAAAGGAAAAATTTTATAATTTTTTTATTTTTTATGAACTAATAAATTGCACAAGTTTTGTTACCTGATACAAACTAACTTGATTTAAACTATAAATTGGAATATTTTTTTGTTTTGCCAAATTTTTTAATTTAAAATTTAGTTTTAAATGT